GTTCATGTAGCTTAATATTTAAAGCAAGACACTGAAAATGTCTAGAAGGGCTACTACCACCCCATAAACACAAAGGTTTGGTCCTAGCCTTTCTATTAGCTCTCAGCGAGATTACACATGCAAGTATCCACAGCCCTGTGAAAATGCCCTCTAGAACGCAGAACATGAGGAGTGAGTATCAAGCACGCACATGTGCAGCTCAAGACGCTTTGCTTAGCCACACCCCCACGGGAGACAGCAGTGACAAACTTTTAGCAATGAACGAAAGTTCAACTAAGCTACGCTGATTATCAGAGTCGGTCAATTTCGTGCCAGCCACCGCGGCCATACGATTGACTCAAGTTAATAAAGCTCGGCGTAAAGAGTGTTTAAGATTTCACGTCAATAAAGCTGACCTATAACCAAGTTGTAAAAAACCCCGGTTACAGTAAAATATCCTACGAAAGTGGCTTTAATAACCTGAATACACTATAGCTAAGGTACAAACTGGGATTAGATACCCCACTATGCTTAGCCCTAAACCTTAATAATTTTAACAACAAAATTATTCGCCAGAACACTACAAGCAACAGCTTGAAACTCAAAGGACCTGGCGGTGCTTTACATCCGTCTAGAGGAGCCTGTTCTATAACCGATAAACCCCGATATACCTTACCACCTCTTGCCCTCAGCCTGTATACCGCCACCTTCAGCAAACTCCCTAAAGATCGCAAAGTAAGCAGGAGTATCATCATAAAAACGTTAGGTCAAGGTGCAGCCTATGAAGTGGGAAGAAATGGGCTACATTTTCTAAACTAGAAAATTACACGAAACCCCTTATGAAACCTAAGGGTACAAGGTGGATTTAGCAGTAAACCAAGAATAGAGAGCTTGATTGAAGCAAGGCCATTAAGCACGCACACACCGCCCGTCACCCTCCTCAACCATCACACAAAGTACATTAACAACTAAGCCACTAAACACTGATGTAGAGGGGATAAGTCGTAACATGGTAAGCGTACTGGAAAGTGCGCTTGGATTAATCAAAGTGTAGCTTAAAACAAAGCACCCGGCCTACACCCGGAAGATCTCAAAATAATTGATCACTTTGAGCCAACCCTAGCCCAAATCCTATCCAGCTCTACTACATAAATATATTAATCAAACCATTTACCCTTTATAAAAGTATAGGCGATAGAAATTTTACCCTAGGAGCAATAGATACAGTACCGCAAGGGAAAGACAACCTCATAGGCATAAAAAAGCAAAGATAAGCCCTTCTACCTTCTGCATAATGAATTAACTAGATATGGCCTTATATAGAGAACTTCAACAACGCCCCCCGAAACCAGACGAGCTACCCAAAGATAGCTGGAAGAGCACACCCGTCTATGTGGCAAAATAGTGGGAAAATCTATGGGTAGAGGCGACAAACCTATCGAGCCTGGTGATAGCTGGTTGTCCAAGACAGAATTTTAGTTCAGCTTTAAACTTACCTATAGAAATACCCAAACCCCTCGTAAGTTTAACTGTTAGTCTAAAGAGGAACAGCTCTTTAGACCAAAGAGAACAACCTTAACATAGAGAGTAAGACACTTCACCACCACAGTTGGCCTAGAAGCAGCCATCAATTAAGAAAGCGTTTAAGCTCAATATACAACAACTCTTAATCCTATACATACTACCGAACTCCTATTACACATTGGACTAATCTATTAACTAATAGAAGCAATAATGTTAGTATAAGTAACATGAAATTATTCTCCCTGCATAAGCTTATCCCAGACCAAAACAATTACCGTTAGTTAACAGCTAAACCACAGAACCCTACGACCTAACACACTATTACTCTAACTGTTAACCCAACACAGGCATGCACTAAGGAAAGATTAAAAAAAGTAAAAGGAACTCGGCAAACTCTACCCCCGCCTGTTTACCAAAAACATCACCTCTAGCATTACCAATATTAGAGGCACTGCCTGCCCAGTGACCTATGTTCAACGGCCGCGGTACCCTAACCGTGCAAAGGTAGCATAATCACTTGTTCTCTAAATAAGGACTTGTATGAATGGCCACACGAGGGTTTAACTGTCTCTTACTTCCAATCAGTGAAATTGACCTATCCGTGAAGAGGCGGATATATACAAATAAGACGAGAAGACCCTATGGAGCTTCAATTTAATAGTACAAATCAATATACTAAAAACCCATAGGCACTAACTTATCATCAATGTACTATGAATTTCGGTTGGGGTGACCTCGGAGCATAGCACAGCCCCCGAAAAACACATACCAAGACCTCACTAGTCTAAGTAAACCTACCCCTATTGACCCAATAACTTGATCAATGGACCAAGTTACCCTAGGGATAACAGCGCAATCCTATTTTAGAGTCCATATCGACAATAGGGTTTACGACCTCGATGTTGGATCAAGACATCCCAATGGTGCAGCCGCTATTAACGGTTCGTTTGTTCAACGATTAAAGTCTTACGTGATCTGAGTTCAGACCGGAGAAATCCAGGTCGGTTTCTATCTATTAAATATTCCTCCCAGTACGAAAGGACAAGAGAAATAGAGCCCACTTAACAAAGCGCCCTCATAAATCAGATGACTCCTATCTCAATCAACGAACTATTACCCTCACCCAAGAATAAGGGCTAGTTAAGATGGCAGAGCCCGGTAATTGCATAAAACTTAAAACTTTATAACCAGAGGTTCAACTCCTCTTCTTAACAACGTGTTCATAATTAACCTACTTCTACTAATTATCCCCGCTCTAATCGCCATGGCCTTCTTAACACTTACAGAACGAAAAATTTTAGGCTACATACAACTTCGCAAAGGCCCTAACACCATCGGCCCATATGGAACACTCCAACCAATTGCTGATGCAATAAAACTTTTCACCAAAGAGCCCCTGCTTCCTACAACATCCACCACAACTCTATACGTAATTGCCCCTATTCTAGCCCTTTCAGTTGCCCTTATCCTATGAACCCCGCTACCTATACCGCACCCCCTTATCAACTTCAACCTAGGTCTTTTATTTGTACTTGCAACATCAAGCTTAGCCGTCTATTCAATTCTATGATCCGGGTGGGCATCCAATTCAAACTATGCACTAATCGGTGCACTACGAGCCGTAGCCCAAACAATCTCCTACGAAGTCACTCTAGCTATTATCCTACTATCAACCCTACTAATAAGCGGTTCATTCAATATCCACTCATTAATTACAACACAAGAACATTCCTGACTCTTACTTCCAGCATGACCCCTTACTACAATATGATTTATCTCCACACTAGCAGAAACTAACCGAGCCCCCTTCGACCTAACAGAAGGCGAATCAGAACTAGTCTCAGGATTTAATATCGAATATGCTGCTGGCTCTTTCGCCCTATTCTTCATAGCAGAATATATAAACATCATTATAATAAATGCCCTAACTACTACTATCTTCATAGCAACCCCCCACAATACAGCCCTCCCAGAGTCCTACACAGCAAATTTTATAATCAAAACTCTCCTATTAACTGCCTTATTCCTATGAGTCCGTACCGCATACCCACGACTTCGCTACGACCAACTAATACATCTTCTGTGAAAAAAGTTCCTACCACTTACATTAGCTCTATGTATGTGATACATCTCACTACCTACCCTAACATCCAGCATCCCACCCCAAACATAAGAAATATGTCTGACAAAAGAGTTACTTTGATAGAGTAAATTATAGAGGTCTCAGCCCTCTTATTTCTAGAACTACAGGAATCGAACCCGTGCCTGAGAAATCAAAAATCTCCGTGCTACCTATTACACCACATTCTAACCAGTAAGGTCAGCTAAATAAGCTATCGGGCCCATACCCCGAAAATGTTGGTTAAACCCTTCCCGTACTAACATTAATCCCATCGCCCACCTCTTCATTTCCCTTACAATCCTAATAGGGACAATAATTGCAATATTCAGCTCCCACTGATTCCTAATTTGAATAGGCCTAGAACTAAATATACTAGCTATCGTACCAACACTAGCCAAAAGTACAAACCCCCGATCCACAGAAGCATCCACCAAATACTTTCTAGTACAAGCAACCGCATCCATAATCTTCTTAATAACCGCCCTCCTCAACTATCTCTCCTCAGGACAATGAACAATCAACCCCTTCTCCCACCAAACCCTATCTACAACAATACTAATTGCCCTGATAATAAAACTAGGAATAGCCCCCCTCCACTTCTGACTTCCAGAAGTAACTCAAGGCATTCCCCTAGCCCCCGCCATACTAATCCTCACATGACAGAAACTAGCCCCCATATCAATTATTACTCAAATCTATCCCTCAATAAACCTAAACATCCTACTAACAATCTCAATTCTATCAATTATAGTTGGCAGCTGAGGAGGACTCAACCAAACACAACTGCGCAAAATCCTGGCCTACTCATCAATCACTCATATAGGATGAATAATGGCAGTATTATTCCACGACCCAAACATCACCGTACTAAGCCTCCTAATCTACATCCTATTAACAATCCCTACGCTCTTAATCTTTAACCTAAACTCAAACATAACAACCCTATCACTATCCCACACCTGAAATAAATTCACATGAATAATACCCATGTTCCCAATAATAATAATATCCCTAGGAGGCCTACCCCCACTAACAGGGTTTTCCCCTAAATGAGCTATCATACAAGAGCTTACAAAAAACAGTAACCCCATCCTCCCCCTCACCATCGCTATACTGACACTAATAAATCTTTACTTCTATGTGCGCCTAACATACTCTATTTCAATGACAATATTTCCTACATCCAACAACACAAAGATCAACTGACAATTAAAACATATAAAACTAACACCACTTATAGCTCCACCTACAATCTTATCTATATTCCTACTTCCAACAATACCACTAATACTATTAATATAGAAATTTAGGTTAATAAGACCAAGAGCCTTCAAAGCCCTCAGTAAGTAAAAATTACTTAATTTCTGATAGACCTAAGGACTGCAAATTCCACTTTGCATCAATTGAACGCAAATCAAATACTTTAATTAAGCTAAGCCCTTCCTAGATTGATGGGACTTTAACCCACAAAAATTTAGTTAACAGCTAAATAACCTAAACAACTGGCTTCAATCTACTTCTCCCGCCTCTAGGGGAAAAAAGGCGGGAGAAGCCCCGGCAGCATTGAAGCTGCTTCTTTGAACTTGCAATTCAACATGAGAATCCACCTCGGAGCTGGTAAAAAGAGGGGTTACTCCTCTGTCTTTAGATTTACAGTCTAATGCTTACTCAGCCATTTTACCCACCCATGTTCATAAGCCGCTGACTATTCTCAACTAATCACAAAGACATTGGAACGTTATATTTATTATTTGGTGCATGAGCTGGAGCAGTAGGAACTGCCTTGAGCCTCCTAATTCGTGCAGAGCTGGGTCAACCAGGGAGTCTCATAGAAGACGACCATATTTTCAACGTTATTGTCACCGCCCATGCATTCATTATAATCTTCTTCATAGTAATACCCATCATAATTGGAGGCTTTGGAAACTGACTCATCCCGCTAATAATTGGTGCCCCCGACATAGCATTTCCTCGAATAAATAACATAAGTTTCTGACTCTTACCCCCATCACTCCTTCTCTTACTTGCATCCTCAACTCTAGAAGCTGGCGCAGGGACTGGGTGAACTGTCTATCCCCCTCTAGCAGGAAATATGTCGCACCCAGGACCCTCCGTGGACCTCACTATCTTTTCACTCCACCTGGCCGGTATTTCCTCTATTCTAGGGGCAATTAATTTTATTACAACAATTATTAATATAAAACCACCAGCGATGAGTCAATATCAGACACCCCTATTTGTCTGATCTGTGTTCATTACAGCAGTCCTCCTACTCCTCTCACTCCCAGTCCTAGCTGCCGGAATCACAATACTCCTAACTGATCGCAATCTTAACACCTCCTTCTTCGACCCAGCTGGGGGAGGCGATCCTATTCTTTACCAGCATTTATTCTGATTTTTTGGACATCCTGAAGTATACATCCTTATCCTCCCTGGCTTTGGCATGATCTCTCACATTGTTACATACTACTCCAACAAAAAAGAACCATTCGGATATATAGGGATAGTATGAGCTATAATGTCTATCGGCTTTCTAGGCTTCATCGTATGGGCCCACCACATATTCACAGTAGGAATAGATGTGGACACCCGAGCATATTTCACATCAGCCACTATAATCATCGCCATTCCCACCGGAGTAAAAGTATTTAGCTGACTGGCTACACTGCATGGAGGAAATATCAAATGATCCGCCGCTATACTATGAGCTCTCGGATTTATCTTTCTCTTTACCGTAGGCGGGCTAACAGGAATTGTCTTAGCTAACTCATCATTAGATATCGTCTTACATGATACGTACTATGTGGTAGCTCACTTTCACTACGTCCTATCAATGGGAGCAGTATTTGCTATTATGGGGGGCTTTATTCACTGGTTCCCATTATTCTCGGGCTACACACTTGACCAAACCTATGCTAAAATTCATTTTACCATTATATTCGTAGGCGTTAACATAACTTTCTTCCCACAACACTTTCTCGGTCTATCAGGAATGCCCCGACGATACTCAGACTATCCCGATGCATACACTACATGAAACATTATCTCATCTGTGGGCTCATTCATTTCATTAGTAGCAGTAATTCTAATAGTTTTTATAATTTGAGAAGCCTTCTCCTCAAAACGAAAAGTTCTAGTTATTGAACAAACATCTACCAACCTAGAATGACTCTACGGCTGTCCTCCCCCCTACCACACATTTGAGGAGTCTACTTATGTAAAACTCTAGACGAAAAAGGAAGGATTTGAACCTCCAAAAATTGGTTTCAAGCCAACCCCATAGACCCTATGACTTTTTCAACAAGATATTAGTAAAACAATTACATAACTTTGTCAAAGTTAAATTATAGACCAAAAATCTATATATCTTAATGGCAACACCAGCCCAGCTAGGCCTACAAAACGCTACATCCCCTATTATAGAAGAACTTATCGCCTTTCACGACCACGCCCTCATAATTATTTTCCTAATTAGCTCACTAGTCTTATATATTATGTCTCTAATGCTTACCACAAAATTAACCCACACTAGCACTATAAATGCTCAAGAGATTGAGATAATCTGAACCATCTTACCTGCAATTATCCTTATCATAATCGCTCTCCCATCCCTACGTATCTTATACATAACTGATGAATTTATTAAACCCTACCTGACCCTAAAAGCAATTGGCCACCAATGATATTGAAGCTATGAATACTCAGACTACGAAGACCTAGCCTTCGACTCCTACATTATACCAACATACTTTCTAGAACCAGGCGAATTTCGACTTCTTGAAGTAGATAACCGAACAACCCTCCCAATAGAAGCAGACATCCGCATATTAGTCTCATCACACGACGTCTTACACTCATGAACTGTCCCCTCACTGGGAGTTAAAACAGATGCAATCCCAGGACGCCTAAATCAAATTATACTAGCCTCTATACGACCAGGACTATTCTATGGACAATGCTCAGAAATCTGCGGATCAAACCATAGCTTTATGCCTATCGTCTTAGAATTTATTTACTTCCAAGATTTCGAAGTATGAGCCTCATACTTGTATATTGTATCACTGTAAAGCTATCTAGCATTAACCTTTTAAGTTAAAGACTGAGAAAACCTATTCTCTACAGTGAATGCCTCAACTAGACACCTCACCATGACCAATGGTGATCTTATCAATAATCGTAACCCTCTTCTATATTACCCAACTAAAAATGCTAAATTTCATCTCCCACACTAATCCACTATTTAAATCAACTAAAACAAAAGAATATAAAACAGCCTGAAAACCAAAATGACCCAAAACCTATTCACCATCTTTAATATCCCAGTAATCCTAGGAATACCCCTAACAGTACTAATTATTATATTTCCCTCCATACTAATCCTACCCCCTAGCAACACTATCAACAACCGATTCTCATCCATTCAACAATGACTAATCCAGCTCACACTAAAACAAATAATAATAACCCATTCTACTACAGGACGAACCTGATCTCTAATGCTCCTAACCCTAATTACCTTTATTTCCTTAAATAACCTTCTCGGACTCACACCCTACGCATTTACACCCACCACTCAACTATCAATAAATATTGGTATAGCAATCCCACTATGAATAGCAACCGTACTTATAGGACTTCGACTTAAAACAAAAACATCCCTTGCTCACTTTCTGCCCCAAGGAACACCAACTCTACTCATCCCAATGCTCATCATCATTGAAACCATTAGCCTCTTTATCCAACCAGTAGCACTAGCAGTACGACTAACAGCAAACATTACAGCAGGTCACCTACTAGTGCACCTATTAGGGACTGCTTCACTGACCCTTCTATCTATTTACCTCTCCTCCTCTTTAGTTACTATTATCGTCATTATCTTACTAATTACCCTAGAATTAGGCGTAGCCCTAATCCAAGCTTACGTCTTTACACTTCTAGTCAGTCTTTACCTGCACAATAATTCATAATGACCCACCAAACACATCCCTATCACATGGTTAACCCAAGCCCCTGACCACTAACAGGAGCTCTCTCTGCCTTCCTATTAACTTCCGGCCTAATTATATGATTCCACTTCTACCTCACCCTTCTCCTAACCGCCGGCTTACTAGCCAGCATAGCCACAATATTCCAATGATGACGTGATGTTGTACGAGAAAGCACATATCAAGGTCACCATACTCCGCCCGTTCAAAAGGGCCTTCGATACGGAATAATTTTATTCATCATTTCAGAAGTATTCTTTTTCACTGGCTTCTTCTGAGCATTCTACCACTCCAGCCTAGCTCCGACTCCACAAACAGGAGGACACTGACCCCCTACAGGTATTCTACCCCTTGATCCAATAGAAGTCCCACTTCTAAACACAGCCGTACTATTAGCATCAGGAGTCACAATCACTTGAACACATCACAGCCTAATAGAAGCTAACCAAAAAGAATCAACTCAAGCTCTGGCCATAACAATTGCACTAGGAATTTATTTCACCCTGCTACAAATATCAGAATATTCAGAAGCCCCTTTTACCATCTCAGATGGAATTTACGGCTCTACATTTTTTATAGCCACAGGATTCCACGGACTCCACGTTATTATTGGAACTACCTTCCTCACAATATGCTATATCCGCCAACAACTGCATCACTTTACACCTAGCCACCACTTTGGCTTTGAAGCTGCCGCATGATACTGACACTTCGTAGATGTGGTATGACTATTCCTTTATATCTCTATCTACTGATGAGGATCCTACTCTCTTAGTATAAACAGTACCACTGACTTCCAATCAGTGAGCCTCGACAGACCCGAGAGAGAGTAATTTACCTCACACTAAGCCTACTAACCAGTATTTCATTAACTATACTACTAATTATTATTACATTCTGAATTCCCCAATTAAATTTATATGTAGAAAAATATAATCCCTATGAATGTGGCTTTGACCCTACCACCTCTGCACACCTACCCTTCTCCATAAAATTCTTCCTAGTCGCCATTACATTCCTCCTCTTTGACCTAGAAATTGCCCTACTACTACCCCTACCATGAACAATACAGACAAATAACCTAATATTAACAATTAATGTAATTCTAATTCTACTAATCATTCTTGCATTAGGACTAGCCTACGAATGAACCCAAAAAGGCCTAGATTGAGCCCAATAGGTGTATAGTTTAACCAAAACAAATGATTTCGACTCATTAGACTATGATAACTCATATACACCAAAGTGCCTTTAATATACATCAATGTTACTCTGGCATATCTCATATCCTTATTAGGCTTGTCAATCTACCGATCCCACCTAATATCATCCCTACTATGTTTGGAAGGCATGATACTATCACTGTTCATCATGACAACACTAATAACCTTAAATCTTCACTTAGTACTAATGTACATAATACCCATTGCCCTCCTAGTGTTCGCCGCATGTGAAGCCGCAGTGGGCCTAGCTTTGCTAGTCCTGATCTCCAATTTATATGGTCTAGATTACGTACAAAACCTAAACCTTCTACAATGTTAAAAATTATCTTACCAACAACTATATTATTCCCAATAACATGACTATCAAAAGACCACATACTATGAGTTAACATAATACTTTGAAGCCTACTAATCAGCATCCTTACCCTTATACTCCTATACATACCCAACAACCCATACAATCTATCACTAATCTCCTTCTCAGACTCACTAACAGCACCCCTCCTAGCCCTAACAACCTGGCTGCTACCACTGATAACCCTAGCCACCCAACACCACCTCTACCATAATTCCCCCTCCCGAAAAAAAGTATATATCTCAATATTGATTCTACTACAAATCTCCCTAATTATAACATTTACGGCCACAGAACTAATCTTATTCTATATCTTATTTGAAACTACCTTAGTCCCCACCCTAATTATTATTTCCCGCTGAGGCTACCAGCCTGAACGCCTCCATGCTAGCTCATACTTCCTATTCTATACACTAATAGGGTCTCTTCCACTTCTTATCACACTACTATTTTACCTAGATAACCTAGGCTCCCTAAACATATTAACAATAATAATTAAAACCAAAGAGCTCCTACCCTCTTGGACTAACAATATCATATGATTGGGATGCATGATAGCCTTTATAGTCAAAATACCCCTATATGGACTTCACCTATGGCTACCCAAAGCCCATGTCGAAGCCCCAATTGCTGGCTCAATAGTACTCGCAGCAATCCTACTCAAATTAGGTGGCTATGGCATAATACGAATTATCCCTATTCTAAATTCCTTAACAGAAAAAATAAACTACCCCTTCCTTATCCTATCCCTCTGAGGTATAACTATAACAAGCCTAATCTGTTTACGACAGGCAGACCTAAAATCACTTATTGCCTACTCCTCCGTCAGCCACATAGCACTCGTCATCCTAGCTATCCTTATCCAAACCCCCTGAAGCTTCACCGGCGCAATAGTCCTAATAATCGCTCATGGGTTTACTTCATCTATGTTATTCTGCCTAGCAAACTCAAATTACGAACGAATTCACAGCCGAACAATAACATTTACTCGAGGGCTCCAAACACTATTCCCACTTCTAGGCCTCTGATGACTCCTAGCAAATCTCGCCAACCTCGCCCTACCACCAGCTATTAACCTAATAGGAGAACTACTCACAATCGTATCTTCCTTCTCTTGATCCAACTTTACTGTTATATTCACAGGACTTAATATGCTAATCACAGCACTCTACTCACTTCATATGTATGCCTCCACACAACGAGGTCCACTTACATACAGCACCAGCAATATAAAACCAATATTTACACGAGAAAATGTGCTAATATTTATACATATAACACCAATCCTCCTCCTTACCTTGAGCCCCAAGGTAATTATAGGACCCTCACCTTGTAATTATAGTTTAGCTAAAACATTAGATTGTGAATCTAATAATAGAAGAATATAACTTCTTAATTACCGAGAAAGTGCGCGAGAACTGCTAATTCATGCTCCCAAGTCTAACAACTTGGCTTCCTCAACTTTTAAAGGATAGTAGTTATCCATTGGTCTTAGGAACCAAAAATATTGGTGCAACTCCAAATAAAAGTAATAATACACTTCTCCATCACTCTAATAACACTAATTACCCTACTAGCACCAATCCTAGCCACCTTCATTAGCCCTAACAAAAGCACACTATACCCGCACTACGTAAAACTAGCCATCATCTACGCCCTCATTACCAGTACCCTCTCTATAATATTGTTTATCCTTACAGGCCAAGAATCAATAATTTCAAACTGACACTGAATAACTATCCAAACCATCAAACTATCCCTAAGCTTCAAAATAGACTTCTTCTCCATTATATTTACCCCTGTAGCGCTATTCGTTACCTGGTCAATTGTAGAATTCTCAGTATGGTATATAAGCTCAGACCCAAACATAAATCAATTCCTTAAATATCTACTCATTTTTCTCATTACAATACTAATCTTAATCTCCTCTAACAACCTATTTCAACTTTTTATCGGATGGGAGGGAATGGGAATTATATCCTTCCTACTAATCAGCTGATGATCCGGACGAACAGACGCCAACACAGCAGCTCTGCAAGCAATCTTATACAACCGCATCGGGGATATCGGCTTTATTCTAGCAATAACATGATTCATTCTATACTCCAACTCATGAGACTTTCAACAAATATTTATCCTAAATTCCACCCCCAACACCTTCCCCCTAATAAGCCTCCTCCTAGCAGCAACAGGAAAATCAGCTCAATTTGGTCTTCATCCATGACTACCCTCTGCCATAGAAGGACCAACCCCTGTCTCAGCACTCCTTCATTCCAGCACTATAGTTGTAGCCGGCGTTTTCTTAATCATTCGCTTCTACCCTATAACTGAAAATAACCCGCTCATTCAAACACTCGCCTTATCTCTAGGAGCTATCACCACCTTATTCACAGCAATCTGCGCCTTAACACAAAACGATATAAAAAAGATCGTAGCCTTTTCAACCTCAAGCCAACTAGGTCTTATAATAGTAACAGTTGGTATCAATCAACCACACTTAGCCTTTCTTCACATCTGCACCCATGCCTTCTTTAAAGCCATAATATTCCTATGCGCAGGATCCATCATCCACAGTCTTAACAATGAGCAAGATATCCGAAAAATGGGCGGACTACTCAAAGCCCTGCCCCTCACCACCTCATCTCTTGCCATTGGCAACCTTGCACTTATGGGAACACCCTTCCTCGCAGGCTTCTACTCAAAAGACCTAATCATCGAAGCCGCCAACACGTCGTATACCAACGCCTGAGCCCTAACGACTACCCTTGTAGCCACCTCCCTCACAGCTATATACAGTATCCGTATTATATTCTACACCCTAACAGGATACCCTCGCTTTACAACTCTTACTTCAATTAACGAAAATAACCCACTATTAAAAAACCCAATCAATCGCCTAGCAGTGGGTAGTATCTTCGCCGGGTTTCTTATTTCTAACTGCGTCCTTCCTGCCTCATGCTCCCAAATCACCATGCCCTACTATATCAAACTCATAGCTCTAGGCACAACTACTTTAGGACTCCTTCTAGCAATAGAACTTAGCCTTATGACTAACAATGTAAAATTAAGCACCCCAGTAAAAACTTACTACTTTTCTAACATACTAGGCTTTTACTCAACCACTACTCATCGCCTAAAACCTCACTCAAGCCTGGCAACAAGCCAAAACTTCGCCTCCGCCTTACTAGATCTACTCTGACTTGAAAAATCCATACCAAAAATAACTGCACAAACTCAAAGCTCTATCTCCATAACCACTTCTACCCAAAAGGGTCTAATCAAATTATACTTTCTATCATTCCTAATTATACCCGCCCTAGCATTACTACTAACCATCTAACCTCCACCCCGAGTTAGCTCAATTGCAATATGCATACCTATAAATAACGCCCAACAAGTAACCAAAACAACTCAAACACCATAATTATATAAAGCACCAGCACCTGTCGGATCCTCACGAATCAATCCTGGCCCTTCTCCCTCATGAATTATTCAACTAGCTACAGTCTTATAATTCATAGTAACCTCCACCGTTTGCTTATAATCACCACCCAACACCATAAGCATTATTGTCTCTATCATTATACCCAACACAAACATTCCTAAAATATCAACACTTGATACCCACGATTCAGGATGCTCATCAGTCGCCATAGCCGCAGTATAACCAAAAACAACTATTATACCACCCAAATAAATTAAAAAAACTATAAGTCCCATATAAGACCCACCAAAATATAACGTAATCGCACAACCAACGGCACCACTAAAAATTAACACCAATCCCCCGTAAATAGGAGAAGGCTTAGAACAAAACCCTACAAACCCTATTACTAAAGTTACACTCAATGAAAATAAAGCGTATGTCATTATTCTTACATGGATTACAACCATGACTAATGATATGAAAAACCATCGTTGTACTTCAACTATAAGAACCATAATGACCTCACCCCGCAAAACACACCCTCTAACAAAAATCATTAATAACTCGTTTATCGACCTTCCTACACCATCCAACATTTCTTTCTGATGGAACTTAGGCTCCCTCTTAGGAGCCTGCCTAATTATTCAAATCACCACAGGCCTATTCTTAGCTATACACTACACCCCAGACACCCAGACAGCCTTCTCCTCAGTAGCCCACATCACCCGAGACGTAAATCACGGATGAACAATCCGCTACATGCATGCCAACGGTGCCTCCATATTCTTCATATGCCTCTTCCTTCACATTGGACGAGGCCTCTACTACGGATCCTTTCTTTCTCGAGAAACTTGAAACATCGGCACAATTCTACTCCTCACAACAATAACCACAGCATTCATAGGCTACGTTCTCCCATGAGGCCAAATATCATTATGAGGGGCTACGGTAATTACAAACCTCCTATCAGCCATTCCATATGTCGGATCCAGCCTCGTAGAGTGAGTTTGAGGCGGCTTCTCAGTAGACAAAGCCACCCTCACACGATTCTTTACCTTCCACTTTGTCTTACCCTTTATCATCGCAGCACTAGCAACTATTCATCTATTATTCTTACATGAGACAGGCTCAAACAACCCGTCAGGAGTAACGTCTAACCCTGACAAAATTACATTTCACCCATACTATACAATTAAAGATATTCTAGGACTAATCCTTCTACTCCTACTTCTAATAAGCCTAACACTATTTATACCAGACCTTTTAACCGACCCGGACAATTACACACTAGCAAACCCTCTCAGTACCCCTCCCCATATTAAACCAGAATGATACTTCCTATTCGCATACGCAATCCTGCGATCTATCCCTAATAAACTCGGGGGCGTACTAGCCCTTGTACTCTCCATCCTAGTCCTTATAATTATTCCAACCACACACCTGTCAAATCAACAAAGCATAACATTTCGACCAATCACCCAAATCATATTCTGAGTATTAACAGCCAATCTACTCGCACTTACATGAATCGGAGGCCAACCAGTTGAATACCCATTTACTATCATTGGTCAAATTGCATCTATCATATATTTTCTTATTATCACTGCCCTAATTCCCCTCTCAGCCCTAATCGAAAACAAACTACTCAAATGGTAAAGTCCTTGTAGTATAACCTATTACCCTGGTCTTGTAAACCAGAAAAGGAGACATACCCGCTCCCCAGGACATCAGAGAGAGAACACCTAGTTCTGCCGCCAACACCCAAAGCTGAAGTTCTAATCCTAAACTACTCTCTGAGTAACAAATTACATTAACTTATATTATTGATGGATTAACAATTATGTGTTTTCTAAGCATACATAACACTACCACCCTATGTAATTAGTGCATTAATGTTTAACCCCATGAATAATGTACAGTACTGGAAATGCTTAATTATACATAGTACATTAAACCAAAACGTGCATAACTTGTCCCCAACATGCTTACAAGCAAGGATTATAATTCCACACAGGACCATAACACATAACAGGTTGATTCCCCATAAAAGCATGCCCCCATGGATATCGTACAGTAACGTAGATCATTAGTCGTACATTCGTACATTAGATTATTGATCGGACATAGCACATCTTAATTCTACAGTCCTCGTAACCATGGATATCCCCTTCCCTATTTGGTCTCTTAATCTACCAACCTCCGTGAAATCAGCAACCCGCCCACTTCTGCGGCTCTTCTCGCTCCGGGCCCATATAGACAGGGCTTGGTTATAGTGAAACTATATCTGGCATTTGGTTCCTACCTCAGGGCCATATCATTAAGACCGTGCATACGTTCCTCTTAAATAAGACATCACGATGGTGTAGCGCTATCACCCTCTTAACCGCGTCACTGGATGCATGTAGTGCCTGGATGGGGAAGGGGGGGGGGAGAGAAATCCTCAGCATTGCCGTAGGCTCCGGTAGGAGTCCCGCTACCCGTCCTGTGGGACCTGTCTGTGCTTTGCCAGACCTTATGCTATGATCGAGTGGAGATTGAATGTCTTGGCCCCCAACCCACCCACCAAGGTGTTATTCAGTCAATGGTTTCAGGACATAATAAACAATTAACTAGAATTTGCCCATTTAACTTTACACAATTTTACCTCCGCTCCCGTTTTTACCACTTCCATTTTCTGGTGCGCATAACGATGAAGTAGAATTTTACTATTAACATTTCTCTTTCTTCCCATAAGAACCCAACCAAAACAAACAGCACAACTAACCCATACCCTTCAGAAAACATGTTAAATGTCCGTATACAACAGGCTAAGCCCTAAACCAACTAGCCTGCTACTCGACCGCCTCAAATAATCCAA